TAATGTATATATATTGGACTTTTTGAGGCAATTATAGACCCTGGGAGACAATTCGGATTGGTCAATAAAAATCGATTGCAATGCTTTTTTTTTTTTGTTTTTTCTGAGTTTATCCAATTTATCATGAAAACTAAAGGGAGATAAGGTAACCGTGTCTTGATTATCCTCTAAAGGTAAGTTTTCTTCTTCCTTATTTAAAAAGGGAATAAATAAATCAATCAAATTCCGAGAGGCTTCGTGAAGTGCTTCTTTCGGAGTTAAACTCCCATTTGTCCAGATTTCCAGAAAGAGTATTTCTTGTTTTTCATTCCCATTCCCATAGGAATGAATACTATGATTCACATTTCGAACAGGCATGAATACAGCATCTATAGGATAATTTCCATCTTGAAAGTTATGCGGCATTTTTATAAAATATCCGCGATTTCTCTCGATTTCTAATCCAATACAAAAATTAATTGGTTCTGTCAAGCTAGCTATATGTTGTGTATTGTCGACGATTTCTACACAAGTTGGTAAGATGATATCTCTAGCAGTTACATATCCCGGGCCCCTGGCACAAATAGACGCGTCACAAGTTCCATATAAATTACTTCTCAATACAATTTCTTTTAAATTCATTAAAATTTCATGAACCGATTCTTGAATACCCGCTATAGTAGAATATTCATGCGGGACGTTCTCAGATTTTACACGTGTGATACATGTTCCTTCTATTTCTCCAAGCAAAGCTCTTCGCATCGCAATGCCTATTGTGTCGGCTTGGCCTTTCATAAGGGGAGACAGAACAAAGCGCCCATAATAAAGACGTTTACTGTCTGTTCTTGATTCAACACAGTTCCACTGTAGTGTCCGAGTAGATACTCTTACTTTCTCTCGAACCATAGTAATATTTTTTTATTTGATTGAATTATTTATTTCTCTTGTTTCTCTTGAAATTTATTCACTGTTTATTTCTACACACGTCTTTTTTTCGGGGGTCTACAGCCATTATGTGGCATAGGGGTTACATCCCGTACGAAAGTTAATAGTATACCACTTCGACGAATAGCGCGTAATGCTGCGTCTCTTCCTAGACCGGGACCCTTTATCATGACTTCGGCTCGTTGCATACCTTGATCTATTACTGTACGAATAGCATTTGCTGCTGCGGTTTGAGCTGCAAAGGGTGTCCCTCTTCTTGTACCCTTAAATCCGCAAGTACCGGCCGAGGACCAGGAAACCACACGACCCCGTACATCTGTAACCGTTACGATAGTATTATTGAAACTTGCTTGAACATGAATAACTCCCTTTGGTATTCTACGTGCACTCTTACGCGAACCAATACGTCCATTCCTACGTGAACCGATTCTCGGCATAGCTTTTGCCATATTTTATCATCTCATAAATATGAATCAGAAATATATGGATATATCCATTTCACATCAAAACAGATTCCTTATTTGTACATTGAGTCCTTTAGCGAGTCTGATTATCCTTGTCTTTGTTTATGTCTCGGGTTGGAACAAATTACTATAATGCGCCCCCGCCTGCGGATTAGTCGACATTTTTCACAAATTTTACGAACGGAAGCTCTTATTTTCATATTTGTCATTCCTCAATCTTAATTCTCAATCTACTTTTTGGTAGAAAATAAGTTTCTTGAAATTTTTCATTTCGAATCCTATTGAATAAAACCCGCCTAATCTTTTGAATCCTTGTTTCGGAGTCGATAAATTATACGCCCTCTGGTTGAATCATAACGACTTACTTCAATTTTGACTTTATCTCCTGGCAGTATCCGTATAAAACTACGTCGGATCTTTCCTGAAACATACCCTAGAATCAGATCTTCATTATCTAACCGAACCCGGAACATGCCGTTGGGAAGCGATTCAGTAATTAAACCTTCATGAATCCATTTTTGTTCTTTCATTCCAGGTAAAGCCCCCTTGAAGTATCAACTAATGGAGGAGAAACGATATTAGACAACTCACCTTCCCTTTTTTTTTTACAAATGGGAAGAGGTTTCGGATCCCATTTGGGTATTAAAAGGATTACCATATATAACACAAAATTTCTCCGCCGATTCCTTCTAGTCGAGCCTCCCGGTCTGTTATTATACCTCGAGAAGTAGAAAGAATTACAATTCCCATCCCCCCTAAAATTCTAGGAATTCGTTGAGAGTTAGAATAGATTCGTAAACCGGGTCGACTGATCCGTTTTAAATTTAAAAAATTTCTATAGGGTCTTTTCCTATTCCTCCTGTGTCGCAGGGTTAAAACCAAAAAAGATTTGTTTTTTTCTCGGTGTTTTCTGACGTTTTCGATAAAACCTTCCCGGAAAAGTATTTTAACAATATTTTCGGTAATATTAGTAGATGCTATACGAACAACTCTTTTTCTATCCATATCCGCATTTCGTATAGAAGTTATTATCTCAGCAATAGTGTCTCTACTCATGATGAACTAAAATTATTGGTGCCTCGAAATTGAATATAATCAACATGTTTTTATTTTTTTATTATTAGTTTATGATATATAAATTAGTTTATGATATATAAATTTTTAAAGGTATATGCGTGAGACACAATCTAGGAAGAAATCAAGTTCTTAATCTATTTCTTTCAAATACCCCAAAGAAAGATAAAAAAACATCAACATCTGATTTTATTTTATAATACCTCGGGAGCTAATGAAACTATTTTAGTAAAATTTAATTGTCTCAATTCTCGGGGGATTGCACCAAAAATTCGAGTTCCTTTTGGATTTCCTTCTTGATCAATCACAACTGCAGCATTGTCATCATATCGTATTATCATACCGCTGTCACGTTTAAGTTCTTTACAAGTACGAACAATTACAGCTCTGACTACTTCTGATTTTTGTAGGGGCATGTTGGGTACTGCTTCTTTGATCACAGCAACAATAACGTCACCAATGTGAGCATATCGGCGATTGCTAGTTCCTATGATTCGAATACACATCAATTCTCGGGCCCCGCTGTTATCCGCTACATTTAAATGGGTCTGGGGTTGAATCATATTAATTTTTTAGTCTATTCTTCCAATGCAAAGGATGAAGAAAATAAAAGAAATATTGTTTGTCCAAAAAAAGAAACCTGCGTTTTTGTTTCATCCCGAAAACTCATTTCTCTCGGTTCTAGATTTTTATCCTGAAATAAGAAACTGCGTTCGTATAGGCATTTTTGATGCTGCTATTAAAATAGCCCTTCTAGCTATATTTTCGGTTACTCCACTCATTTCATATAGTATTCGTCCCGGTTTAACAACAGCTACCCAATATTCAGGGGACCCTTTCCCCGAACCCATACGTGTTTCAGCAGGTCTTACTGTAACCGGCTTGTCTGGAAATACACGGACCCAAATTTTTCCACCACGGCGTGCATTTCGTGTCATTGCCCGTCGACCTGCTTCGATTTGTCTAGATGTGATCCAAGCGGGTTCAAGTGCCTGAAGAGCATATTTACCGAAAGAAATCTGATTACCTCGAAAAGATATTCCCTTCATTCTTCCTCTGTGTTGTTTACGGAATCTAGTTCTTTTGGGGTTATAGTTGATGGTTGTTTCGGAATTCCATCTCTACTCCAGAACTGGACGTGAGAATTTCTTCTCATCCAGCTCCTCGCGAAAAAAAAAAGAAAGTTTTCGCGGGCGAATATTTACTCTTGCAATCTCTATTTCGGTCTTAACGCCTGTTCGTGACTTCTGAGAATAGATGTATTTTTTTCTGGTTAATTTCGCCATCCAGACTAGCGAATCATTAAGATTCATTTGTTCAATAAAATCTTTTGCATTCACAGGTTCCATCGTTCCCATCACTTCGTACTTAATGGTTAGGTCCGAATTCTACAATGGAGCTAATAATCCAATTTATTCTTGAGTCAACCTTCTTAGTCTTTATTGACTCGAAGCTCTTTTTTTTTTTCTTCTATACCGAGAATTCATTTCATATTTCATTATGGATGAATCAATTAGTATTGATGCTTTATTACACTGCTTTTTAGGAGATGACTCATAGACCTTACATGTTGGAATTCTATAGCATTGATATTCTTTTTCTCTCTTTCTCTCATCCTTCCGTTTATCCACACCTTTCTTCTTTATTTTGCTTTAAACTTATAATTAATAATTAAAGTGAAAATTTCAGTTGCTACAAAGATATGCCTGATTTCTCATATCTTGACTGGTTCTTTAGATCCAGATAATACGAAGTAGTGAGTTGGTTTTCATACTACCGAGCTTATTTTTTTCATCCTAACCCGAAAAAAACCAACGAGTCACACACTAAGCATAGCAATTATATCAAAAGGTCAATCGAATTTTTATTCAACCCTATAGAATTAAGAATTAGAATGGCTTGCTTTGATTGGCTAGAAAAAGAATCAATGAGTTTCAAAGAATCAATGAGTTTCCCTGTATTTTGTTCAACCAATAGATAGCAGTTAAAAACAATGAAAGTTTTCTTATTCTTCTTCCTTGTCTATAAAAATCCAAATTTTGATGCCTAATACCCCATAGATAGTCCGAACTGTATAGGAACAATAATCGATTTTAGCACGAATCGTTTGTAGGGGAACCCTACCCTCCCTGATCCATTCAACACGTGCAATTTCTTTTCCATCGATACGCCCTGCAATTTGTACTTGAATTCCTTTTGTATCTGCTTGTTCAGTTAATTCAATAGCTTTTTTCATTGCTTTTCGAAACGAAACTCTATTCTTTAATTGTCCGGCTATAAATTCTGCAATAATATTAGGGTTTCCATAAGGTTTTGCAATTCTTTTGATAGCAATGTTCAGTTTTCGGTTCACATAATGAAATTCTTTTTGTAGATTTATCTGTAATTCTTCGATTCCTCGCGGTCTACTTTCAATTAATAACTTTGGGAATCCCATAAAAATTATGACCTGGATCAAATCTATTCTTTTTTGGATCTCTATACGTGCAATTCCCTCGGTCCCGGAAGATAGTGTCATATTCTTTTGTACATAATTTT